CTTTTTCCAGCCGTTCAACGGCTCCTCGCTGCAGTTCTTCTGAATTTCGAATACTATTCAAGATCCTCAGTTTTCGATTATCTAATAAATCACTTAATGAAAGTAGATTATCTTTCCATTCATCTCAAAACTTCTATGATCCCTTCCCGAACCAAACATGAATTTTTCGATTCATTTGGCTCTCACACTCAATTACGTCAACTACTTATGTATGGGGGGGGTCCCCATATATATATTTTTTAATGTAATGAGTCTATCCTCTCCCTCTCTTCTCTAGTCATATTCCAAAATGAATTTTGCGGCTGATCCCGAATCCAAGACTAGAATATTCGGAGGACTCTTCTGACCAAATCAAAATAGATAATTGTCAGCAAAGTTGTTTCTTTTTTTCTTCAAATCCAAAGAATGCTTCGTACTTTCTACATAGGTCATCGATTCAGCATAAAAGGGGGTTGGTTGAAATACCTATTTTTTTTCCAATATTTTCCAATCAAATTTCCAATACCAATAAAAGGCTCAATCTTTTTATCAATATGAGTGTTTTATATCGAAAAAAAAAATTCCAACTATTATTCTTAATTAGTAATTTTGAAAGCATTTCAATTCTTCTATTCTATACTAAAACATAGTAGTCGAAAGAGTACCGTGCTGTGTCTGGACTTCAAACTTTAGCTTTAACCATGTCAATGGTCCCGCATTATTGGTTTGGTTGATAGAGAATCAAAATTTAGTTACCAACAAATCACGAAATGCTATGGTTCTTCAATATGATTTGAAATTTATTCAGAAGTAATTCGCGGAATCATGCACCCTTTCCCTTTGTTTCTAATTATAACAAAAAAAAAAGTGCAGCTGGTTAGGTCCAGCCTATTCTTGAAATAAACAACTCGCACACACTCCCTTTCCAAAAAAGATCAATACACCAAGCACTACACTTAGATTTATTGGATTTGTTGCTAAAATATCGGTATTAAGCCCGAAACTCCCGGCGAATGGCCAGTGAACCAAAGAAACGAAAGAATCGGTTACATTTTTCATATGATCTCCTCTTTTAGATCGACTAAAAAAAAAGAACAGTGTTCTTTTTTTTTTTTCTGCGTAATATTTATATATTTAATTTAATTGTTTGTTTAGTAATTTACCTAGTTCGAAGCAGAATCCAAAATTCGATTTCAAAATTCTTAATTTGAATTGGCAATTGGGGATTCCCGATAAGAAGGATACTTATTAAGATTAGGGACCGGGACTCCTGACAATTGCAAAACCCCTCCTTTGTTGCCAAATCCCCGAAAACAGGGGGTTTCCTTTCCTTTCGACTAAGAAAAGTAAATAAAAGGCGAATTGGTATGCTTATCCTAATTCCTCGCCCTCAAATCAGTCCGTCCAATTGTAGGAGTTAAATCTTGATATAATTCAAAAAAGCCAGAAACACGGATATAATAAATAAAAATACGTAAATTTCCTTTCCTATTTCTAGGATTAAACAAAAGGATTAGCAAATAAAAGTGCTAATGCTACAACCAGTCCATAAATTGTTAAAGCTTCCATAAAAGCCAGACTAAGCAATAAGGTACCTCGTATTTTTCCCTCTGCCTCGGGTTGTCTCGCGATCCCTTCTACTGCTTGACCCGCAGCAGTACCTTGACCAACTCCAGGTCCTATAGAAGCCAGTCCAACAGCCAACCCAGCAGCAATAACGGAAGCGGCAGAAATCAGTGGATTCATGATAAGTTCCTCGCACTAAAATAAAGAAAAACTAAAGAAATCGTTAATGATACAATCGTCCAATGAATTATGACTTAATTATTTCGTCACTAGGATTCACCCAGGCGAAATAACTAAGAACTGCGAATTGGAATACTAATAATATTATTATTGAACCATCAAAACTTTTTCGATATTTCTTTTTTCGTTCCGCTCCAAAGGCACAACACAGGGTTTTTATGAATCCATACGGCTTTTGTTCTTCCATTTCTTTTTTCAGAACCGTTTTTTGTTTTGAATTCTTCGTTCGTTTTCTTTATTTCATCTCTTCATTTTTATTGATTCAATTCCCAGTCAAAGCAAAGACGAAATCGAATAATTTCTATTGGAATCCCTATCGAAATTCACAAGAGTCCCCCAGGTGAATTAGATATATCTTTAGTTCATATATAACTAGAAATATCTAATATCCCATATACATGTCTTTCTTCCAGAACGTAAACCAAATATTCATATCTTAGATTCAAAGTATTCGTATCTTAAAGTCAATCATATTCTAGAGCCCCTTTTAAATTTCAAAAGCCAAAAATACATAAGAGTTGGCATTTGATTCCATATACCGAATTATGCACACTCGCCTAATCACTCTTTTTTTTTATAAATCTATTTTTTTTTTCGTTATCCACCATGGCTACCGTCGAAATAGACGAATTCATTGGGGCGAATTTTTGCATAGAACTAAATATCAGTCTGAGGTATGGGTATGCTGTTTATTATTTTTTCTATTACAATTTTCTTTTGGTCAATCGTTGAATTGAAGAATTGACTAAAATCAACTAAAAAGGGAATCGTTTTATAAAGCATCTTTCTTTTCTTTTTTTTAATCACTTGCTTGTGAGACTATGCGATACTATAAGAATTTTTATTCAATTGGAATTGAATGACCAAAAATGAGCAAAACGATATAAAGAGAATATTAATTGGGGGAGAGGGGGTGTGATATAATAAGGCCAAGATTGGGGAATTGTAGAAAAGAGATCGATTCGATCTCTTTTCTACAATTCCCCAATCTTTTAATTTTTTTTCTACGGTTCTTGAGCGTAGATCCTGTATTTGTAGCTTTCTGTTTGGATATGTATGTTTCCTAAGTGGATTTTCTTGAGTTACGCATACATTGCCTTGTTCTAAGCTACAAAAAAAAGACTATTTCGAAAACGAGTCAATGATGTCCCTCCATAGATTCGCCTATATAAGCCGCAGCTAAGGTTGCAAAAATAAGAGCTTGAATACCACTTGTAAATAATCCAAGGAACATGACAGGGATAGGAACCACTAAAGGTACTAAAGAAACAAGAACAACAACTACTAATTCATCGGCTAATATATTCCCGAAAAGCCGAAAACTAAGTGATAAGGGTTTTGTGAAATCTTCTAAAATGTTAATTGGTAAAAGAATTGGAGTCGGTTGAATGTATTTACGGAAATAACCTAATCCCTTTTTGGAAAGACCCGCATAGAAGTAGGCTACTGACGTGAGCAAAGCTAAAGCAACGGTAGTATTTATATCATTCGTGGGTGCGGCTAACTCCCCATGGGGTAACTCGATTATTTTCCAAGGCAAAAGAGCACCTGACCAATTCGAAACAAAAATAAAAAGAAACAGAGTTCCAATAAAGGGAACCCATGGTCCATATTCTTCTCCAATCTGAGTTTTGCTCACGTCTCGAATGAATTCAAGGACATATTCGAATAAATTTTGACTGGCAGTCGGAACGGTTTGTGGATTCTGAACGGCTATAAAGGCTGAACCTAATAAGATCGCAATTACAACCCAAGAAGTAATAAGTACTTGGGCATGGACTTGGAACCCACCTATTTGCCAATAGAAATGTTGGCCTACTTCCACACCGGATATATCGTATAACCCCTTTAGTGTGTTGATGGAACATGATAGAACATTCATATTGCCCTCTGACCGAAATAGAAATTAAAAAGGAATTATTTTGATTCAGCCATTTTCTTTTCGACTTGTCTCCTTGAATTGTATATTTGGAATATCTGCTAATTACATAATATCCACCAGTTTTTGCCTCTTTTCTTTTGTGCGATTCCTGAATAGTACTGTACGATTCAGGAATAATACTCAACCCATAAATCGATAAATCTATGGAATTACAAAAATAATTTATTTATCTTATTATTAATCAACGATTTCGTATATAGCTAGAGCGACCCTCACAAATTGCGCCTACTAATTTATTAAGAATTAATCGGATTGAGGCTATAGCGTCATCGTTTGCTGGAATCGAAATATCGGCGAGATCGGGGTCACAATTTGTATCGATTAAACAAATTGTGGGAATTCCCAAAGTGATACATTCTCGAAGAGCCGTATATTCTTCTTGCTGATCAACGATGATTACAATATCGGGTACACTCGTCATATATTTAATCCCGCCCAGATACGTTTGCAGGCGCGATAATTGTCTCTTCAAAATAGCGGCATCCCTTTTGGGAAGACTGTCGAGTCTCCCCCTTTTTTGTTCCGTTCTCAAATCCCTGAACTTGTGAAGTCTCGTTTCTGTAGTGGACCAATTCGTTAACATACCGCCGAGCCATTTTTTATTAACATAATGACACCGAGCCCTTATTGCAGCTCGTGCGACTGAATCAACTGCTTTTTTTTTCGTACCAACAATTAAGAATTGTTTTCCTCTACTTGCTGCATCAAAAACTAAATCACAAGCTTCTGATAAAAAACGAGCAGTTCGAGTCAGATTTGTAATATGAATACCTTTATGTTTTGCAGATATATAAGGTGCCATTCTAGGATTCCATTTCCGAGTACCATGACCAAAATGAATTCCTGCTTCCATCATCTCTTCCAAATGGATGTTCCAATATCTTTTTGCCATTTCTCCCCCACTTCCTCTTTTTTAAGAGACGAGGCGACTTGAAATAAATAATTGTTCCGAGGGAACCTTCTATTTTATCAGAGATTTACCATTGATACACGATCCAAGCCATTCATTACTTTCTATTCATTATTATCCTTCTTTTCTTAGCATTAAGAAATCAAATGATCACAAATAGTTAAAAGAATCCGCTCTAGGACTTAGGACTCATTAAACCCTCTAAGCAATTGGTATCATTAGAAGTCGTTGAAATGCAAGAGGCGACTAATTCTTTGTAGTGTAAGAAAAAATCTCTCATTTCCCCCCCGAATAAATTCTTTTTTTGTCGTTCCAAAAGAATGTTGTTATGCTGCCTTGAATAGTGCACTAATCCTTTGAATCCGGTACCTACGGGTATTATCCCCCCCAGAACAACGTTTTCTTTCAGGCCTTTCAACCAATCGATACGACCTCGGAGAGCGGCTTTTGCTAAAACCCGCGTGGTTTCTTGAAAACTCGCTTCGGATATAAAACTTTGAGTATTCAGAGATGCTCTCGTTATTCCCAATAAGATAGCTCGATAACAGATCACTTCTTCCAAAGCACGCCCCGTTCGTTCCGCTCGTACCAATCCGATCAGTTCACCGGGTAAAAAAATATTAGACATTCCATCTTCTGAAACCAAGACTTTTGATGTTATTTGACGTACAATAATTTCTATATGCCTATTATGGATCTGCACCCCCTGTGATCGATAAACCTTTTGGATCTTATTAACCAAAGAGATACGACTTTGCACTATAGTTAGCTCCGCACCAATCAAGAATCCCCAGGGAATCCCAAGAATTCTTGTTATATGCGCGTTCCACCCCTCAACTCTCTTTTCCAGGTTCGTCGATATTGAATCAAGGGAACGCACTTCTAACACTTGTTCTACTTTTGGAAGACCTTGCGTTATATCACCAGATCTCGATTTTTCATATATAAATGTAATTAATGTATCCCCTTCGTAAAGGGTTTCTCCATAATGCCCATGAACAGTTGCTCCAGGAGTAGCCAAATAAGGCTTAGCCGATCTTATTACTACAGAGTTAACTTGAACAATTAAAACTTGACCAGATTTTAGGTGTGGTCCCTTTTTGGTTATACATACATTTTCACAAAGAAACTGCCCAAGACTAATTATCGGGGCCCTTTCCTCACAATAATTATGATGGGGAAAATGCCAATTCAAATTAAATGGATTCAAAATGATCTTACTGTATGGATCAGGATTATAAATTTCCCGGTTTTCGTCCATTAAATAATATTTAAGTACTTGAAAAGGCTGTTTGAAATTGTCAAGTTGCAAATATTTAGTTCCCGAGATATGATTATGAGTTATTAAATAGTAAAATGAATAAAAATTCGCAATTTTAAGGGCGGTTCCTAAGGGTCCCAACGAATTCCTAATTGGAGTTATAGAATCTTTTTGAATTGGAATTGTTTGTTTTATCACATTGTGATATTTTACATCGTTCAATGGACCCATTTGAAAATAATTAGATGATGACAAAATTATCAAAGATTGGCGTTCCTTATTTTTATTCAACAACGTACGAATAGTTCCTAGATTTTGGCTAAGTGATTGTTCAACCCCAGACTTGCCAAAAACGGAATAAAACGGATTGCTATTGGCGCGAGCTGAACCATTATCAGAAATCGATTTTGAACTCGACGGATGGTTCCTTTTTCGGATATACGAAATACGGGATTCCACTAAGTCGATTCTTAGGAAATATCGAATCAGACCATTTGTACGTACTTCAACAAAGGAAGCGCAAACCCCTTCGACGGAAGCACTTTTTTTGTCTTGGTCCCAATTCAACACTAAACATGTCCGAACTAATTGAATACTTGAATCAGAAATTCCCCGAGCAGCTTTAGCTTTGCCCCGCCCATAAAGGACATAATTGACAACTCGAAATTGCATATTATCCTTTTCCCGCAGCGGATCCTGGGGGAAGAGTGTTGCTAAATTTATACCGTCCGCTATTTCATATGTGACTACGGGTCGCACCAAAACAAAATACTTTTTCTTGGTAGGTGTGATCCGTTGAACATAGATCCATTTTTTCAATTTTTTTGATTCCTTAGTGGCTTCCTTAAGTTTTTTTTTTTCACTTTCGGGCGGTATCAGGATGCCACTGTGCCGGGATATCTTATCGATCTCTCCGGGAAAATGGATATCGCCCGAAAATATTTTTAATTCAACCCCCCCCTTTTTTCTCTCCATTCGGACCAATCCACCTACTCGGCTTCTTATATTTAAAGCGATTTGTGTATCTACTCCAATGATACTATTATTCCGTACCATTAGGTAAGAAGATTCGGGAAAAATATGCACTTCCTCTGGAATGAAAAAAAAGCGGTCTATTTTCATTTGGTATTTTGGCTTAATTTTTTTGAGTCCTCGATACTCAATCAAGTCCTCTTTTTTAACGATTGAATGCGTCCCCAGAGTCCCATATTTAGTAATTCCGGAACTCTTTCTTCTGTATTGAGGATCATCGAAATAAGCAAGAATACTATTTCTACGGAAAATACCCCTTATGGGTATTTCAATCGAGATACCTGATATGGGTATTTCAATCGAGATACCTGAATGAGGCATTAGCTCTTTCTCTTGTTCTTGAATCGAGTGGAATGGAATAAGAAAGCGATTTCTTTGCCTTTTTGCCAATAAATCCGAATTCACGTGGAGAATTGCAGGATGGATGAGATTACAATGACCAGTACCTATGATTCTATTAAATCCCGAAAAATCAGAACGAAAAAATTTGTGCCTCCCTTGATCATTATTGCCTGCGAACGCGAGGCCAGAAATCTCTCGCCGTTCGACAGAAAGCGAATGAATATTCATTTGATCTTGATCCTTGTGGAGTGAAAACGAAACTACACTAGATCTGCGCGAACCCCCCGATAATATCCATAAATGACTTGTTTTTGGCAAGAGGTGGACATTACTATATGTAAATTCGGGTGCATGGTACACATCAGTACTCCAGTGCATTTCTCCCTCTGAATCAGAATAAATATGTTTTCGAACCCTCTCTTTAAAATTCAAAGTGTATGCTCCCGCCTGAATCTCAGCAATCACTTGTTCTGATTCGACATATTGATCATTTTGAACTAAAAGAAAACTTTTTGGTGGAATAGTCACATTATGCATAATATCTTGACTCTCAATAATTACATCCAAATCTATAGAACATAGAAAAGCGGGATGCCCATGGCGTGTGCGCGTGGGATGAACCAAATCCTCATTGAATTTTATTTTACCATTTGAAGGGGCTCGTACATGTTCTGCAGTACCCCCTGTAAATACGCCACCGGTATGAAAAGTTCTTAATGTTAGTTGAGTTCCCGGTTCCCCAATGGATTGACCCGAAATAATACCTACGGCTTCCCCCAATTCAACCAGGTCACCATGCGTCGGACTCCGACCATAGCATAATCGACAGATCCACGATGTACTCCGACAAGTAAAAGGGGTTCGAATCGATATTGCTTGTGTTCGAAAGGTTATGAGTCGATTGACAAGCCCAATCCCAATATCTTGATTTCTAATGGCGATGCATCGAGGGCCCATATATATATCGTCTGCTAATACACGCCCAATTAATGTTTGGCTAAAAACCCTTTCCGACATCATCCTATTTTGATTTTGAGGGCTCGCAGAAATTCCTCGGATGGTGCCGCAATCCGTTCTACGTACGATAACGTGTTGAACTACTTCAACAAGTCTGCGCGTAAGATATCCTGCATCTGATGTTCGGACAGCAGTATCCACAACTCCTTTGCGGGCTCCATAGCAAGAAATGATATATTCGGTTAAAGAAAGTCCTTCGCGTAAATTGCTTTGAATGGGTAAATCAATCATTTGACCTTGGGGATCAGACATCAATCCTCTCATACCCACCAATTGGTGTACTTGAGACGCATTTCCTCTAGCTCCCGAAAAAGACATTATATGGACTGGATTAAAGGGATCGGTCATCCTAAAATTCGGATTCATTTCTTGTCGCAAATATTCACTTGTAGCATACCATATTTCAATGGATTGACGTAGTTTTTCTATCGCGTGTACATTCCCATAATGGTGGTGTTTTTCCAAAATAAAACCTTGTTGTTCAGCATCTTGGACTAGCCATCGCTTAGAAGGTATCGTTAAAAGATCATCAATGCCTAATGAAATCGATGTCGCGGTGGCTTGCTGGAAACCCAGGGTCTTTACTTGATCGAGGATGTGTGATGTATATGCCATTCCGAAGTGCTCTATTAATCTGCTAATAAGTCGTTTAATGGCAGTTCCATCTATCTTTTTATTGTGAAAGACCAGACTCACCCGTTCCGCCATAAGTACCTCCGTATTCCGCTGAGTAGGATTCGACAATGGATTTGAGTCAATGAGTGGAAAACTTCCTTTTCTCGATCTTGATTCGCGTAGAAAGGTGAATGGTGGTTAGACTTGAACCGGAAAGGCCCAAGGGGCCGTAGAATTCTAGAATTCTTTATATGATTAGGTACTATATGAGCAGGCCCGACAAAACCCTTGTATAGCTTCTTCGATTTCTCGATAAAGAGAAATATGGCCAACGGTAGTTCGAATGTATATCGCAAGAATTTCGTTTTTTACACTTCGTACTATTAGATAATGCCCATAAATCTCATGATAGGTACCCAAAGATTCATAGTGAACTTCAATGGGAGCTTCCCTTGAAGCAATCACGCGTTGATCTAATCTCCACCGGAGCCACAAAGGACTATCTAAATTGATTCTTTTCTGCCGATAAGCTCCAATTACATCATAGGAATTACAAAAAAGGGGTTCTTTCGTATACTTATAGCTATTATCATCAATTCTTTCATCTTGAGAATTTCTTCGATTAGACGGATTATACCTATTTGCACAAATACCTCGACGATTCCCGCTCGTTAATACATAGAGTCCTATAAGCATATCTTGAGTTGGTACGGCAATGGGATCTCCAATAGTCGGAGACAAGAGATTCATATGAGAAAACATAAGTAAACGGGCCTCCGCTTGAGCCTCTAAAGATAAAGGTACATGAACAGCCATTTGATCCCCGTCAAAGTCAGCATTGAATCCCTTACAAACTAATGGATGTAAACAAATAGCACGCCCTTGCACTAAAATGGGTTGGAATGCTTGTATGCCCAATCTATGCAGAGTAGGCGCCCTATTCAGCAATACTGGATGTCCCTGCATAACTTCTTCCAGTATTTCCCATACAATCGGCCCCTTTTCCCGAATTTTACTTTTAGCAACTCCTATGTTCGACGCAAGATGTTGTCTAATTAGCCCACAAATTACAAAAGTCTGGAAAAGCTCTATTGCG